TTGAGCAGCATAAGGTGTTCCTCTTCTTGTGCCTTTGAATCCAGAAGTACCGGCGGAGGCCCAAGAAACTACCCGACCTCGTACATCTGTAACAGTTATAATGGTATTGTTGAAACTCGCTTGAACATGAATAACGCCTTTTGGTATTCTACGTCCATTCTTACGTGAACCAATACGCCCATTCCTACGTGAACCAATTCTTGGTATAGCTTTTGTCATATTTTATCATCTCATATTTATGAGTCAGAAATATACAAAAAGAAAAGATACGGGGATACCCATTTCATGTTAAAACGGATCCTTTACCTTATTTTTACATATTTTTGAATTTTGGAAAGTAAAGTTCTTTTTTAGAAGAATTACCCTTGTCTCTGTTTATGTTTCGGATTGGAACAAATCACTATAATTCGTCCACGCCTGCGAATCAGTCGGCATTTTTCACAAATTTTACGAACGGAAGCCCTTATTTTCATATTTTTTATTCCTTACCTTAATTCTGAATCCACTTCTTGGAAGAGAATAAGTCTCTTGAATTTTTTTTGAACTTCAAATTGTATACCCATGGTTAAAAAAATAACCTAATCGTTCGAATCTTTGTTGCGAAGTCGATAAATTATACGTCCCCTGGTTGAATCATAACGACTTACTTCAATTTTTACTCTATCTCCCGGTAGTATCCGTATAAAACTGCGGCGGATCCTCCCTGAAACATATCCTAGAATTAGATCTTCATTATCTAAACGGACCCGGAACATACCGTTGGGAAGTGATTCAGTAATTAAACCCTCATGAATCAATTTTTGTTCTTTCATTCCAGGTAACCTCCTTGAAGTATCAACTAATGGAGGAAGAGTTATATAACTCACTTTTCCTCTCTATTTTACAAATAGGAAGTTAGAGATCAAATTCGGATACCAGAGGTGGAAGATTACCATATATAACACAAAATTTCTCCTCCAATTCTTTCTAGTCGAGCTTCTCGATCTGTTATTATACCTCGAGAAGTAGAAAGAATTACAATTCCCATTCCACCTAAAATCTTAGGAATTCGTTGATAGTTGGAATAAATTCGTAAGCCGGGCCGGCTGATACGCTTTAAAATGGTTCTAGTTTTATATATTCCTTTTCTGGTTTTTCTATGTCGCAGAGTTGAAACCAAGAAATATTTGTTACTCTCCTGATGTTTCCGAACGTTTTCAATAAAACCTTCTCGTAGAAGTATTTTAACAATGTTTTCGGTGATATTTGTAGATGCTATTCGAACCCTTCCTTTTTTATCCGTGTCAGCATTTCTTATAGAAGTTATTAGATCGGCAATAGTGTCCCTACCCATGACGAACTAGAATTATAGGTTCCTCCAAATTTTGATATAATCAACATGTTTCCTTTTTTTTTTCTTTTTTTTTATTATAAAGTATATACGTGAGACACAATCTACTAATTTGATCTATTTCAGATACCCTACTATATCATAATCTCATCTACTACTATTTATAATACTTCGGGAGCTAATGAAACTATTTTAGTAAAATTTAACTGTCTCAATTCTCGAGCGATCGCACCAAAAACTCGAGTTCCTTTTGGATTTCCTTCTTGATCAATGACAACTGCAGCATTGTCGTCATATCGTATTATCATACCGTTTTCACGTTTGAGTTCTTTACATGTACGTACAATTACAGCTCTAATTACTTCTGATCTTTCTAGAGGCATATTGGGAACTGCTTCTTTGATTACAGCAACAATAACATCACCAATATGAGCATATCGGTGATTACCAGCTCCTATGATTCGAATACACATCAATTTTCGAGCTCCGCTGTTATCCGCTACATTCAAAAGGGTCTGAGGTTGAATCATATCATTTTTATTTCAATCTGTTATTTCAATGCAAAAGTATGAAAGAAAAAAAAAGAAATATTGTCCGTCCAGAAATAAATAAACCTGCGGTTGTTTTTTCATCCCCAATACCCCTTTTTGTTTAGTTCTACATCTCTATACTGAAATAATAAATTGAGTTCGTATAGGCATTTTGCGCGCAGCTATTGCGATAGCTGCTCTAGCTACAGTTTCTGATACTCCACCCATTTCATAAAGTATTCGACCCCGTTTAACAACGGATACCCAATATTCAGGGGATCCCTTCCCCGAACCCATACGTGTTTCCGCGGGTCTTACTGTAACAGGTTTGTCGGGAAATATACGTACCCATATTTTTCCACCACGACGCACATATCGTGTCATTGCTCTTCGCCCTGCTTCTATTTGTCTAGCTGTAATCCAAGCAGGTTCAAGTGCCTGAAGAGCGTATCTGCCGAAACAAATATGATTGCCTCGACAAGATATTCCTTTCATTCTTCCTCTATGCTGTTTACGAAATCTGGTTCTTTTGGGGTTATAGTCGATGGTTGTTTCTTAATTCCATCTCTACTGCAGAACCGGACATGAGAGTTTCTTCTCATCCAGCTCCTCGCGAATGAAAGGATTCTAATTCAATAATATTATAGATACACATTAATAGATACACATTAATAGGTACACATTAATAGATAATACACCAAGTAATGGCTTTTATTGATATTTAATTTCTTACATAAGAAGGAAGATGTAGATACAAGATATACAATACAGCTAGACGTGTGTGTACATTTATGTATCTTTATAGATAATGTAATGTTTCTCTTTTTTATTTTTATAACATAACGAATCCTTTCCTTATTTTTTTTTTACCTCTATCGAATTACGACAAAGGATTGTAATCCAATAAATAGAGGTTTCGCGGGCGAATATTTACTCTTTCCTGTTTCATTCGAAGGTTCAATTCATAACCTCTCAGAATAAATCAATTTTTTCTTGGTCCGTTCCGCCATCCCACCCAATGAATTATTAGGATTCGTTTTCAATAGAAGCCTATGCAGTCACAGGTTCTGTCGTTCCCATAGCTTCTCCTTTAATGGTTAGGTCCGAACTTTGCAATGGAGCTTCCAACAAAATTCGTTCCCAAGTCAATTTCCTCAGTTTTTATTAACCTGAAGGCTCTTTATTATTTTATTCTATTTAAAATTATTTCATTTTAAAATTCTTATATTTATAATTATCTTATCAGTATTGATTATCAGTATTGATGCTTTATCACACTGCCTTTTATGACGTGATTCATAGACCATACATATTGGAATCATATATCATTGATATTTTTGTTCTTTCTTTCTATCATCCTTCCATTTATCCACATCCCTTTTTTTTTTTTACAACCCATAATCAGATCTATTTTTTGTTGAAAGAATTTCAGTTGCTACAACCATATGATAGATCCACTCATTCATATAGTGACTGTTTCTTGGGATCTCGACAATACGAAGCAATAAGTTGGTTATTAGTTTATTTTATATAATTACAAAGTTTATAGCAGGGGTCAGTTTATTTTTTTTTTTTTTTTTTTTAATCCCAACTTGAAACTATAAATAAAAAACTAACGAGTCACACACTAAGCATAGCAATTATACCAAATAATCAATCGAATTTTTATTTAACCTTATAGAATTAGAATTGTTCATTTATTTTTTTTTTTTTTAACGAAAAAAGAGTGAAAGAGTTTGTCATTTTTTGTTTTATCACTGGACAGAATGGGAAGACAAGGTTGATTATTCCTCGTCTACAAATATCCAAATTTTTATACCTAATACTCCATAAATAGTTCGAATTGTATAGGAACAATGATCAATTTTAGCGCGAATTGTTTGTAGGGGAACTCTACCCTCTCTGATCCATTCAACACGTGCAATTTCTTTTCCGTCGATACGGCCTGCTATTTGCACTTGAATTCCTTTTGTATCCGTTTGTTCAGTTAATTCAATAGCTTTTTTCATTGCTTTTCGAAACGAAACTCTATTTTTTAATTGTAAAGCTATATATTCTGCAAGAATATTAGGTTGTCCATAAGGTTTTTCAACTCTTGTGATAGCAATGTTGAGTCTCCGGTTTACAGAATTAAACTCCTTTTGTACATTCATCTGTAATTCTTCGATTCCTCGTGTTTGCCCCTCTATTAATAAATTTGGGAATCCAATATAGATTATGACTTGGATCAAATCGATTTTTTTTTTTATTGTTATACGTGCAATTCCTTCGAAACCTGAGGATATTTTCCTATTTTTTTGTACATAGTTCTTGATACAATTCCGTATTTTTGCATCTTCCTGTAGGTCCCCGGAATAATTTTTTGGTTGTGCGAACCAAAAGGAATGATGACTTTGAGTTGTACCAAGTCTGAAACCAAGTGGATTTATTTTTTGTCCCATATTTTTCTATTCGATTTTATTTTTAATCCATATTTTTTTATTTTATATGAATCTAAATCTTAGATTGATCTAAAAATGATTTAGATTTATCTTTTAATACAATTGTTATATGACATGTCGGTCTTTTTATCAGATAACTACGTCCTCGAGCCCGCGGTCTTAACTTTTTCACAATAGTACTCCTATTGGCTTCGGCTTTACTAATGAATGAATCAGCTTCCTTCAAACCCATATTATGATTAGCATTTGCCGCTGCAGAATAAACCAATTTGAGAATGGGATAAGATGCTCGATAAGGCATGAGTTCCAGTATCATAAGTGTTTCCTCATAGGAACGCCCGCGAATCTGATCAATTACTCTTCGTGCTTTTAAAACAGACATACATATATGTTGAGCTAAAACTTTTACTTCTTTACCTGAACTTGAGTTCTTTATCATAGGGTTATTCCCTACCTTTTTGAAATTTGTCATAAATAAGGTTATCCCCCGCCTTTGTTTGATTCACATCTATTTATTTTTTCTCAATTTTTCTATTCTTAATTCCAAATTCCAATTAACTTAACGACGAGATTTATTATCGTTTCTTGCATGTCTCGCGAAAGTCAGAGTAGGCGCGAATTCTCCCAATTTGTGACCTACCATACGATCTGTTATATAAATAGGTAAATGTTCCTTTCCATTATGAATAGCGATTGTAT